TATTATTCTTATTTGCTCCTTATATTACCTTAGTATTTGGTTTATTAGCCTGGGCTGTTATACCTTTCAATAGAGGGATAATAATAGCGGATATAGGATATAGTATGTTATATATATTATTAATATCATCATTAGGAGTATTAGGGATAATATTAGCGGGTTGGTCAGCTAACTAAAATAAAAACTAAAGGAACGTTTAGGGTTAGGATAAAATAAACTATATGCTAAGAAACTAGAAAGTATAATAATTAGCAGGGAAAACCTCAACGATCACACGTTTATGAAAAAATTCAAGAAATGATCTAGTAAATCATAAATATGAGATCATATATGATCATTTATGGATTTAAGTACGCTAAATATGCCTTATTAGGATCATTAAGGACTACAGCTCAGTTAATATCATATGAGGTAGTTATAGGGTTAATGGTAATAATGGTAGTAATGTTAACAGATTCGCTAAATTTAATATCGATAATAGAAGCGCAAAAAGTAATATGGAATATAATACCAATAATGCCAATATTTATAATATTCATGATAAGTGCTTTAGCAGAAACAAATAGAGCGCCCATGGATTTACCAGAAGCTGAATTCGGCTTAAAGATCATAAAATGCTGAAAAATAATAAAAAATATAGAATCAGCAGGTAAAGAATACCTAAGAGATTTAACATGATCAATCTTTAGATTAAGTGAAAATCCAAAAATAAAAAAGGAATATAAATATTTATTATTATTATTATTTTTAGTAAATACGTGTGAAGAAATAGATTCAAATATAAATATATTATTAATACCGAGTATAATAATAAGAAAAGAATCAATAAATTTACCAATAAAGAGTGAATATATATATAAAAATATAGAAAGTTCGGAAACTCTAAGTTTAATAGAAAAAGAATTGAAGGAAAAATCAGGAATATATAGTTTTAGATTAGATGAAACAGGGGATATGTATATAGGGAGTTCAAAGAACTTAGTACAGAGACTAAAAGAACATATAAAAGGAAAGAAATCAAATGAAATACTTCAAAGGGCCATAAAGAAATATGGAGGAGATAAATTTAGTATAATAATAATAAGTATTGTAGATAAGAAACCATTAACAGAAGAAAAACTAAAGAAACAACTACTAGAATTGGAAGATAAATATTTATCTTTACTAGATCCTAAATATAATATAAGAAAATTAGCAACATCAATGTTAGGATATAAACATAATGAGGAAGCAAAAATAAAAATGAGTTTTAAGCAAAGAGGAGAAAATCATCCAATGTATGGGAAAAACCATAAAGAAGAAGCAAAGAGGAAAATAAGCTTAGCAACAAAAGGAGAGAAGAATCCAAGGTATGGAGTAAAGTTAAGTGAAGAGACTAAAAGAGCAATAGCTATGAAACAAAGTAAAAAAGTTTATGTGTATTCATTACAAAATGAATTAATAGGAGAATATAATTCAGCAGTAAAATTAGGAGAATGGTTAAAGATAGATAAATCAACAGTAGGGGCCCGAATAAATATATAAAATCAGGGAAAATATGGAAAGAGAAATATATATTTAGGAGAAGTTAATGGTAATTCCTTAATTATTAAGAATGGAATCAGAGCTAGTGGCCGGTTTTCAAACAGAGCACTCAGCATTAAGTTTTGCTTATTTTTTTTTAGGTGAGTATGGGAATATAATATTAATATGTACAATAACATCAAATTTATTTTTAGGTGGATATAGTTTATTTGGTATAAATTCAGGTATAATATTAGGTGTAAAAGTATCAATACTTTTATTTGCCTTTATATGGATAAGAGCGACATTTCCTAGAATGAGATTTGACCAATTAATGAGTTTAATGTGGACAGGGTTATTACCTTTGGTGTTGGGTTACTTTATATTAATAGCAAGTATAATAGTAGTTATGATATAACTTGTGAGTAAGCTACACGGGGTGCCCCCTGGGAGGGGGGGCCCAGCAGAAAAGGAAAAGAGGGGAAGGTCAACTAAGAATAGAAGGAGAGAAAAAGAGTTGTGACACGCTCGCGTTCTTAACTTAAGAGGAAAAAGTGTTAACCTTCGAAGTTAATGATAATGGTTCGAGTCCATTAGAACGTAAAAAGGGTTATAACTTAAGGGTAAAGTATTTGGTCGATAACTAAGAAATAATGGTTCGAATCCATTTAACCCTAAAAAAGATCAAAAGGAGTGGGAGGCCGCAGGGAAGATGAATAATTTATTATTATTAATAATAATGACAACAATAATAGTATTTTTATTATTATTTGTAAATCTAATACTGGGTGATAATAAACCATATATAAATAAATTATCACCGTATGAATGTGGATTAATACCATTAGGGGATTGTAGAGCAACATTAAATATACAATATATATTAGTAGCGATATTATTTATAATATTTGATATAGAGGTAATAGTGTTATTACCCTATGCACTAACGATAAATAATATATATACATATTGGATAATGATAATATTCATAGTAATATTAACGATAGGATTTTATTATGAAATAAGTAAAGGAGCGTTAAAATATGTAAAGAGTGCGGGAGATTAGCTTAATAGGGAGAGCGAATATCTTACACATATTTGGAGGTTGTTCGAATCAACCATTTCCCAGAGGGGAAGTATGCTAATTGGTATAGCGATCTAATTGTAAATTAGATGACAGTAGTCATTATAGGTTCGAGTCCTATACTTCTCAGGGATGATAGCTTAACTAGGTAAAGCTTTCCGCTCATAACGGACAAGATGTGGGTTCAAGTCCTGCTCATCCTACCCAGGAAAAATAGCCTAAAGGTAAGGCAGAAGCTTGCTAAGCTTTGGATTATAAACATCTTTAAAGGTTCGAGTCCTTTTTTTTCCAAGAGAAAAGAAAAGGGAAAGAAAGAAGAGAAAAAGAGTAGGGGAAAGGAGATAAATGAAAAGACATAAAAAGGATTACCAAGGAGAAGAAAAGGACTAATTTAGGAAGATAAGCCAAAGTAAAGAGAAAGGAGTAATAGAAAAAATACAAGGGGAAAAGATAATGAACCAGTAGGATCCAAGGGGAAACCCAAACCTCAGTGTCTGTGACACTGGGAAAAACAACCCTTTGAACAGAAACATCTAAAGTAAAAGGAGGAAAAGAAATCAACCGAGATAAGCTGAGTAGTGGTGAGCGAAAGGGAATAGATCCAAGAGTCTATTTGATAGAATGGTGAACGAAAAACCAACCAAAGAGGGTAAGAGTCCCGTATAAAGAGTAGAGAAAAGAAGTAGAATGAGAGAAAACTTATTCGAAAAAAGGGGAACCATCCTCTAAAGGTAAATAAGTTACTTTGAGCGATAGAGAAAAGTACCGTGAGGGAAAATTGAAAAGAAAGTATATAACTGGTGAAAAGAACCGGAATAAGTTAGTTTACAAGCAGTTGGAAGCGTGAGGCTGACAACGTACCTTTGGCATAATGGGTCAGCTAGTTGATAGGTGAAGCAAGCAGGAGGGAACTAGATGAGAATAAAGAAAGTTTCAGTTATCAGACCCGAAACCAAGTGATCTTACCATGAACAAGTTTAAGGACTGAACTGTAGTCTGTAGCAATAGGCACGGAAGATTTGTGGTAGGGAGTGAAAAGCTAATCTCACTTGGAGATAGCTGGTATTCCGCGAAAACTATTTAAGTAGAACCTTATAAGAAGAAGGTGGATTGAGTATAGCACTGGATACAAAAATAATAATTAATTGGGGAGCAAACAAATCTCTATCAATTGTATCTAATCAACTAAAAGATCCATCTTTAATTAGGAGTCAGACGGTGGGGGATAAGCTCCATCGTCAAGAGGGTAACAGCCCACAGGTCCGGAAATAAGGTCCCAAAAAGCTGACTAAGTGAAAGGAATATAAGAAAGAAGAAGACAACCCTAAAGTGGGCTCGGTAGCGGCCATCTAAGAAAGAAAGCGTAACAGCTCAAGGGTCTATTCTCTAAATAATAGAAAATGTAAGGGGTCTAAGTCAGATACCGAAGCCGACCAACCGGTGAAGGCCGATGTGGTAGCGGAACAATCAGAGAGATCTGAAGAGAGAATGCTGACATGAGTAACAAAAAAGAATATAAGAATAATTCTCGCCAGGAGGAGAAGGGTTGAATAGCAATAAAGAATAGCTATACGTAAAGTAACGGTATCTAAGAGAAGATCGATGAAGAAATCTTACTAATTAAACACTATAAGTTAAACACTATAAGTCAGGAAAAATAATTAGCAATAAATAAACCGTACCCTAAACCGACACAGGTATCCGAAGCGGCGAATGAGACAATCATCTTGAAGGAACTCGGCAAATTACCTCTGTAACTTAGGAAGAAAGAGGGTGATCCCTGGGGATCATGACACAAAAGAGTAGGGAACGACTGTTTACTTAAAACACAAGACCTTGCTAAAACCTATATGTATTGATGTATAAGGTCTGACACCTGCCCAGTGCTAGTAAGAGTGAATAATAAAAATTTTACTCTCTAGTTAACGGCAGCCGTAACTATGACGGTTCTAAGGTAGCGTAATACCTTGACTACTAATTATAGTCTTGCATGAATGGTGTAACGACTTCCCTAGCTGTCTCCAAGATGAACTCAGTGAAATTGCAATGGAGGTGAAAATGCCTTCTACCCTTAGCTAGACGGGAAGACCCTTTGAAGCTTTACTGAAAATAAATAAAGTGGGCTAGCCAGAAAGAAAGGAAGGATAGTATCCGATAAACCTCTCTTAGCAAAGAGTCCACGAATATATGTTTATAGGACAGTTTAACTGGGGCGGTAGCCTCCCAAAAGGTAACGGAGGCGTTCGAAGGTAGAGTATTAATTGAATAGAAATCAATTAAAATGTATAATGGCCTAACTCTGCTTAACAGTGAGTCTAACCAGACAAACTGAGAGGTAACTCGGACATAGTGATCCGATGATAACAGAATGGAATGGTCATCGCTAAACGGATAAAAGCTACTCAAGGGATAACAGATTAATCAGTCCTTATAGTTCATATAGAGGGACTGGATTGATACCTCGATGTCGACTCATCTTATCCTCGGGCTGCAGTAGGTCCGAAGGGTTCGGCTGTTCGCCGAGTAAAAAGGTACGTGAGTTGGGTTAAATACGACGTGAGTCAGTATGGACCCTATCTACTAAGGGAATAGGAATTAACTCTTAATTAAAACCCAGTACGAGAGGAGCGGTGCTAGTGAACCAATAGTGTACCTGAAAGAATCAGGGAAGCCACGTTCATAAAGGATAACTACTGAAGGCATCTAAAGTAGGAAACCAATAAGAGAAAATACCTAAAAGAGTCGGACTAGACTAGTCCGTAATTAGGCCAACTAATAAAAAATAATGTAAATTAATAAGTGTAGTGGTGCTAAGACTCGAATAACTTGGTAATCAAGAATGAAATAAAAATAGAGATAGAAAGAGTTAAGGCCTAAGGGCCTAACAAAAAAAAACAAGTAGTTTGATCTTGGCTACGAATTTACGCTAACTATAGGCCTTACACATGCAAGTCGGATGAGAAAACTGGAGCGGAGCCTCGGTCAGGGCAACCAGGGATCATGGCATACGGGTGAGTATTAAATAGGAAACTACGAGTTTGGTAGAGAGAAATACTCTTTAAAAGGGGAACCACCAAACGATAAGCCTATCAAAAGGATTAGGTAGTTGGTAAGGTAAAGGCTTACCAAGCCAAAGATCTAAAATCTAGAACTAGAAATGAGCTAGATCACAGTGGCGATGAAAGAAGAGCCACGTGGGCCTTATAGGCCTGCCAGCAGTGGGGAATATTGGACAATGGGCAAGACGCCTGATCCAGCCATATAGTAAGAGTGAGAAAAAAAATAAAACTCTAAAGAGAAGTAAAATAGTGATACAAGTTTTCTATTAATCCTGACTAATCTCGTGCCAGCAGTCGCGGTAATACGAGAAGGATAAGCGTAATACATTATATCTAGGTGTAAAGGGTCTGTAGGCGGCAAATAGCTAGAGTGTAAAAGAGGAAAGAGGAATTAAATAAGGAGGGATGAAATCCGTAGATATAAATTAGGAACATCAAAGGCGAAAGCATCTTTCTCATAAACACTGACGCTAAGAGACTAAAGTGTGGGTAGCGAAAAGGATTAGATACCCTATTAGTCCACACCCTAAACGATGAGCCTTATGCTAACGGTAAGGCTCCACCTGGGGACTACTATCGCAAGATAGAAACCCAAAAGAATAGACGGTCTTTAAAACCAGCAGTGAAGCATGTTGTTTAATTTGATAGTACCCAAATAATCTTACCAATAACCTTGAATAATTATGATCTTTGATTATAGTTACAGGTGTTGCATGGCTGTCTTTAGTTCGTGTTGTGAAATGTGAGGTTAACTTCAGTAACGAACGGAACCCCTTTTACTAATTAAATCTTAGTATAGTGGGATTAAGACAAGTCCTTATGGCCCTTAAGGATTGGGCTACAGACGTGCCACAATAGTAGAAACAATGGTCAGCTGGATACAGTAAATAAACCCAGAAATACTACTAAAGTACAGATGGAGGCCTGAAACTCGGCCACCTGAAGGAGGAATTGCTAGTAATCGTGAATCACCATGTCACGGTGAATAAATTATTTTAGAGATGTACTAATCGCCCGTCAAGGGCGGGGAGAAATAGACTACGGAAACTGGGGCGGAAATTTAGCTATTCAGATGCGAACATATCTAGCAACCAGCTACTAATCTAGATCAACCTGTCTTAAGTCGTAACAAAGTTACCTTAGGGGAACCTGAGGTAGAATGGTAAATACCCTTCCAGGGGGTTGTCGTAGGCTTGCAAAAGGGGGGAACTATAAAAAGATAGTTTATTGTTAAGCTTTTAAAAAATCATTCCATTTTGAGTATTGCAAATAGTTATATAATTGATTCACCATCTCCAAGTAATTTAACTTATTTATGGAGTTATGGATCTTTATTAGGGGTAGTATTAGTAATACAAATTATAACAGGTGTTACTTTAGCTATGCATTATACTCCTAATATAGAAATGGCGTTTAAGTCAGTAGAGCATAGTGTTATTCTGAAAAACAATTAACATTTATTAATATCTCGGAAAATGTGCAAAGAAATCTTGAAGAATGCTAGGGAAAGAATTAGCAGAGAAATATAAAATCTAAGAGACTTAAAACAAGATATACTCAGAAATATAATGATAAAGTCCAAACCCACTAATAAGATAATGCGAGACGTAAATAATGGGTGGTTAATTCGATATACTCATGCTAATGTAGCGTCATTTTTCTTTATATTCTTATATATACATATAGCTAGAGGATTATATTATGGTTCTTATACGAGACCAAGAGTTTTATTATGGTCTATAGGAGTAATAATATTTGTATTAACAATGGCCACAGGTTTCTTGGGTAAAAGAAATGCCCAAAATGGTTAATAGTTAATTTAATCTCTTATTTTAGAAACTTTTCCAATGGTAATAATAATAACAACTTAAACAATAATCCTTATAATATTATAAATATTCATTTACCAGTAACTCCAGTTAAAATCTATTATAATTAGTGAATATAAAGAAGGTATTTATCTTTATCACTAGAGATTAGAGAGAAAATGAGAAGAAAAGCTCTACAAAGAGATACAGAAGTAATAGAAAAATATAGAAACAAAACCAGTAATAATTAAAAATCAAGATGGTAGTGAAATACGATGATAATAAAACTGGTTAATTAATTATTAATTATAGTCCTATCTTGTTCATTATGCAATCTATACAGAGAAATAATTAAGATAGAGATAGAATATCCTTACAGGGATATTGGGTAATAAAATTACCTGGCGATAAAGATGAAAACGGTCAAAGAAATTATTCTTATTTTAAGACCGTCGGTTCTGTATAGGATCGCTACAGACTGGGTCATCTATGGGTACCTGAGAGGGTGCTTAATGTACAGTCGGAGTCTCCAGAGGAGTAAAAGCCTCTCCTGTAGGTAACAGGTAAGTAAAATAGAATAAAGAATTTAAATATTTTACTGAGAGATTTGTATACTTTACCATGGGGTCAAATGTCATTATGGGGTGAATTAAAGTGCCTCACATGTTTATTTAATAAAGAAATTCTAAAATTTTCATATTTAAATCATTTCAATGATATAAGTATCATGATAATGCCTTTATTAACAACGAGTAAAAACAAGATAAAAGGTATTAAAAGAATAGGACCACACGATATAAGTATATATTCTATAATTTTTGGTTCTTTATTAGGAAATGCTCACGCTGAACAAAGAAAGGGAGGAGTAGGAACTAGAATAAGTTTTTATCAAGAAAGTACTCATGTAACTTATTTACTTTGGTTACATAATCAATTAGCATCCAAAGGTTATTGTTATGAGAATATACCAATAATAACTACAAGATTAGGTAAAAAAGGAGTAGTAAGAAAAATAATAAGATTTCATACTTGAACTTATACAAGTTTTAACCAAATATATAATCTTTGGTATATTGATAATAAAAAAATAGTACCTGAGTGTATAGGAAATTATTTAACACCATTAGCTTTAGCAATATGAATAATGGATGATGGAACTAAAATAAGTAAAGGGTTAAAACTATGTACTAATTCTTATACTTATTCCGAATGTTTATTATTAGTAAGAGTATTATACGAGAATTTCAATCTAAAAGCTACAGTTCAGTCAGCTAAGAATCAATATATAATATATATTTGAAAAGAGTCAATGAAAGAATTGAGAGAAATAATATCACCGTATATAATACCAGAAATGAAATATAAAATTATAGAATAGCTTAATTAAAAAGCATAGTTTTTTTTAAAAGGTTTTAAAGGATTTTGCTAATAGAAAACCAATAATAAAATTAAAGTTTTTATTTTTTTTAATTTTATTAATTTAAAAAATGCGACACTAATGAATACGGGTCAAAAGTTTTATGTTTTAGACCAAGACCGTCGGTTTTAATAATAAGATCGCTACAGACTGGCTCATTGGTGGGTATCTGAAATGATGCTTAATGTACAGTCGGAACTTACTAGTAAAAACTAGCATAAGGCTTTACAAAAATGATATAAGCTAATCATGATTAGTGATTATATGTAAAGTACGTGGTTTATATATTGAAAACAATGAAAAATTATCAAAAAATCATCAAAAAATCATCAGTACAGTAGATATCCTATATAGGATTTGGGTTACTGCAATATATAAAATTTAAGTTTGGCAACGGTAATAACTAATTTATTATCGGCTATACCTTGGATAGGAGTAAGTTTAGTTGAATTTGAAAATCTAGAAAATATTTTAATAAGTTCAAGTATTTTACCAATAATCGGAACAGTAAATAATAAAGCTCTACGAAGAGCAACATTACGGACTGAAGATGAAAAACGAGAAGCACTTAATATAACATACGAATCTATGTTTATAGGATTAATATGGATAGATTAATATCACATAATTTATATTTTTGTAACTGATACACTAGAGTACAATTTGATAAAGCAATTTTTAACCCGAAGGGTGAGAATTAAAAATATTTAGAATTACCTACTAGAATTCCAGTTTATAATAGTTTACCTCAAACAGCAGAAGGTTATAATAAATTTATTGTAATCCTTTTATAGCTTTAATAGGGTATAAACTAACACAATATAATTAATGGATAAATAAGCTTCGAGAAAGTTTACGATATTGTAATTTAAAATTACCGAAATAAAATATTTATCTCATATAAGTTCCATTAAGCTGGAAAGGCTTAATCGCAAATTGGGTGAATTGCAAGAAAATCTCTAATAAAGAGACAATTTGCAGCGAAGCGTAGATCAGTGTAAGAATAGGAATACGAACGTTCAACGACTAATCGGTGAGTAACACTAGCAATAATCCGGACATGAGCGCCCAACAATTAAATCCTTATAAGTAAGGAAAAGTTGATGACATAGTCTAATCTCATCAGTGATGGTGAGAAGAGATAGTTAAAGGCTATTTCGATAATAAAATGTCGTATGGGGAGGCTTAAAGACAGAAGAGCCAAATAACAGTAATGTTAGAAGAAGAATTTTGCATATTGCAGTAATATCCTCAAAATTAGAAGTTATATACTTTTATATAAGAAAATTATATATAGGAGTAAAAATTATAACAACAAGGGGACAAACCGCAGGGGTAAGAGGGCGGAGCTTACTAACGAGTAAGTCTCCGATATCAACAATCGAAACCTTTCAGAGACTAAACGCAAAAGATTTTAGTAATGCTTATTTAGTAGGGTTAATAGAAGGAGATGGTTGGTTTAGTGTAACAAAAAATGGAAAATATTTAACTTACGAATTAGGAATAGAATTATCAATAAAAGATGTTCAACTTATATATAAAATAAAAAAACTTTTAGGTGTAGGTGAAATAATATTTATACCCAAAGGGTCAGAACACAGACCTGATACAGTTAGATTAAGGGTTAGAAATAAATCTCATTTGATTAAATTCATTCTACCTATTTTTGATAAATATCCTCTTCTTTCTAATAAACAATATGATTATTTAAGATTTAAGGATGCTCTTTTATCTGGTATTATCTATAGTAAAGATTTACCTGAATATAAGAGACCAATAGATCCTTTAAATTCTGTAGAATCAATTTTAAATGTACCTTATTTATCAGCTTGATTAATAGGGTTAATAGAGGCAGAAGGATGTTTTAGTATATATAAACCAACTAAAGAATCTTCATTAGTAGCGAGTTTTGATGTATCTCAAACAAATGGTAAGAATTTAATATTAGCAATAAGTAAGTATTTATCTTTTACTCAAAGTGTATCTGTAGATAAAACAAATAATTATAAGATAAAAGTTTCTAGTGTTAGATCAGTAGAAAATGTAATAAAATTTGTACAGAAAGCACCAGTAAAATTATTAGGAAATAAAAAGTTGCAATATTTATTATGGCTAAAAGAGATAAAAATAATACCAAGATACTCAAAGAAATTTAAAATACCAAATAAGTATTAAAATCAAGATATAGTCCGAACAATATGGAAACATATTGAGTGTAACGAGAATTTTTAATAAAATTAATTATGGGGTTACCAACATTATAGTTCTGTAGATAATGCAACATTAAATAGATTTTTTAGTTTACATTATTTATTACCATTTGTATTAGTAGGGTTAGTAGTATTACATTTAATAGCTAAAGAGTAGGGCCTTTATATTGGTAACAATATAATTAGCATCAGGCAATATGCTGGAAACTCCTAAGAGCCTAAAATACTGAGAAGTAAAAAATTTAAGGATTGGACAATCAGCAGGATACAAAAGTATATATATATATGAGTAGGATCTTCAGAGACTAAACGCTTGACATCCTAAATAAAGGATGATAATATAGTCCAAGTTTATTTGAAAAAATAAAAAAGTTACTAAATATAAATCATAAGTATAATCAATTACAGACTAGAAATATACACAGATTAAGTAAATTAGAAAGAGAAAAATTTGAATTAGATGATTACTTAAAACAAGTATTAGTAGGTAATATATTAGGGGATGTATTTTTCATTGGATTATTTTTATGTTCTATATATAATCTGAATAGTGAAAATATGGATTATTTATTGTTCAATATAAATACGGATATTAATAATTTATCTTTAATACCAGTAATATTTTATCCTAATGGTGATACGGATAAATTAGAGATAATTAAGAACAATAAAGGTAAAGCAGGTATCTATCAGTGGACGCATAAAGAATCGAATAAAATATATATAGGTAGCGCATTTGATTTATCAAAAAGATTATCTAGTTATTATTCAATTTCATATCTAATGAGTTCAGGTAAAAGTTATATAAATAATGTATTACTTAAAGATGGCTATTCTGCCTTTAGTTTAACAATTTTAGAGTATATAGATATAACAAATATATCTAAAGAAGAGGCAAAAAAATTAATACTAAATCGGGAACAACATTATATAGATGAATTGAAACCAGAATATAATATTTTAAAAATAGTAGGTTCAAGTGCAGGTTATAAACATTCAGAAGAATCATTAAAACTAATGCGGTTAGCTATAAAAGGTATACCTAAAACAAAAGCTCATAGAGAAAAATTGAGTCTAGCTAGAAGAGGAATAGTATTTAGTGAGACTCATAAAGAAAATATGAGAAAAAAAGTTTATGTGTATACTAATGACAATCCAAAAATATTATTTCAATTATTTAATTCTTGTAATGAAGCAGCTAAGTATTTTAATTGTAGTAGAAGAACAATTTCTAATTACTTAGATAAAAATAAAGTATTTAAAAATAAATGGTTATTGTTTTCTAGTGTAAATTAGTCAAAAAAGATATGCATATGATATATAAACTAGGTATAGAAATTTAGTACAGAAAAAGCTACATGAGCATGGGAGTAATAATCCATTAGGAGTATCAGCGAATATTGATAGAGTACCTTTTCATCCTTATTATACATTTAAAGATATAGTAGGATTTTTAGCGTTTTTCTTAGTATTATCAATAATAGTATTTTATATGCCTAATTTAATGGGTCAAGGGATGGCCGTTTACAATGGTAACATTGTAAATAATAATAATACAATATGCTGGAACAGTCTGTCATTGATAGTAAGTACTAAAAGTATAAGTGGATCATTTTTAACTGAATTGCTGGAAAGAATAGAGTACAGCTCAACGATTCCCTCTTTAGTAAAAATCTTATATCAGGACCAATCAGCAGAAAACCAAAATCAAAGGAATGAGAATTTGTTAAAGAATACTCAACCAAAAATTGAATTGGGATTCTCCGAGACAATATGTATTACTTCCTATGATAAAAATGAACAATTTGGCTATTGATTAGCAGGTATAATAGACGGAGATGGATCTTTATTAGTATCTAAAGCAGGAAATCCTTCAATAGAAATAACTTTGCATGAAGAAGATGTAAAAACTCTTTATAAGATAAAATCTATTTTAGGTGCTGGTAAAGTAACTCCGAGATCTAAGTCTAAAGCCTATAGGATTAGAATAAGAAATAAAGAAGGAGTAAAAAATGTAATAAATTTAATAAATGGAAAATTATTAACATCTGGGAAACACCAACAATTAATTAATATATGTAATATTCTAAAGATTACACCAATAATAAATAATACTTTTAGTTCAGATAATGCATGGTTTTCAGGATTTTTTGATGCAGAAGGGTATATTTCAATAAGAAATAAATACACATTAACTTTAAGTGTAAGTCAAAAAGATAGAAGAATATTAGATAAAATTTCAGTAGGATTTAATTGTGGTAATATATATTATGATAAAAGTTGGGATGGGTTTAATTATTGTGTAACTAAAAGAGCATCTCTTGATATTTATATGAAATATTTTAAGAAATTCCCTTTATTAACAGTAAAAAATGTTGAAATTGTAACATTAAATAGATTATTATTATTTATAGAGAGAAAATACCATTTTGCTAATAGTTCAAATAAGAACAGAATAGATCATTTAATTGCACTTTTAAAAAATAGGAAGAAGAAATAGTCCACAATAGCATTTTCAATATATAATAATTTTCATAGTAATTGTAACTTTTATTAATAAAATACAGTAAATATTAACTCAAAAATAATTAAAAATTACTAATATAAAAATCAAATAAAATATATTGAAAATTATGTTAAAAGCATCCAGATAATTACATACCAGCAAATCCATTGGTAACACCAACACATATACAACCAGAATGGTAAAAAAAAAATGCCGAGCAGTTATGAAAATAATTGTGTTTTATCTCACCATTTGCTGAAAACTCCTAAGGCTTTAACTACCTTTAGAATCTAGATAATGGTGAAAATGTTAAAGATGTGACAATGGACAATCAGCAGGAAACCCAGGGGGTTCGACCATAGATTGTCGGGATTCCTCAGAGACTACACGTGAGATAGTCATAAAAAGATGACTAAAGATATAGTCCAAATTCTTATAGAAATTACCTATGATACAATAAATATATGCCAAATTAATATAAGATAAGATTTTTTACCATATTATGCAATATTACGATCAATACCTAATAAATTATTAGGTGTAATAGCGATGTTTGCCGCAATATTAATATTATTAGCGATGCCTTTATTAGATACATCAAGAGTACGAGGAAGTCAATTTAGACCTTTAATGAAAATAATATTTTGGCTATTTTTAGCAAATTTTGTTTTATTAGGATGGATAGGTGCAAAACCAGTATCAGAACCTTACATAACAATAGGACAAAATTGTTCAATATTATATTTTGCATGGTTTTTAATAGTACCGATAGTAGGGATATTAGAAAACACAATATATGAGATGAGAAATAATAAATAAAATGAGTAGGGGAAGGGTAACCTTCCTAGAGAAAAAATCCCAGGTAGGGAAAGAGAAAAAAAAAAATAACATAGGGCAATGACGAATATATGAAAAAGAATGGTGTATTTAGGTTATTTAGGTGCGGGAGCAATAATATTAAGATTAATATTAAATATATTATTCTGTTTACTAGGAATAGATTTAAATAAAAATCAAAATATAGAATGTAGTGGAAGCGGGGTAGAGGACGATAATAGTTTAACACCAAAGGTAGCAGAAGAGGATTCTGAGGATGTTAAGACAAGTAGAAAAAATATAGAGGAGATACAGAAGGATATACAAGACATCGCTACTGTAGGAACAGTAATCTTAACTGGAATTGCTGTTACAGCCGCTGGTGCAACAATGATAAATCCTGTAGATCCAGATAGTGTGGGAACAGGTCTGATAGCGGTAGGTGCAGGAGCGGGGGCAATTGCTACTAACATAATTGCAAATAGATTGACAAATGCAGTTGAGGAAATGATTCCTGTGAATTATGATCCGAACAATCCTCCTTCACCGGGTATAGATCCATATGGTACAGATACAGTTGTTAATATAAAGGAGAATAGTATCCCTAATCTACCTTTAATGATTATAGATAGTATAAAAGGATTAGATGAGACTAGCCAATTAGTAATATGTATAGTAATATTGATAGTAATATCAATATTGATATACAATATGAAAAGGTGGAAGAATAATAATAATAAAAGCCTAAATAAAAGATGGGCAAAGAAGACAGGTATATATAGTATATTATTAAAATATAAAAACCTTGTAAATAAAGGTGTAAATATGTGGTATAATTTAATAATAGGAATATTTTTATTCCTTGCTATAATTGGAATACTAACTCTTATTCTACTATAAAGAGTCATACATATATATTCGGGAGAACAAATTGGTGTAGGTATCCCGAATAAGTAGTAAGCAGACTATAAAACTGAGTAGAGACTGGTCCTATCAGGTATGAGAGACCCTCAAGTATAAGGGGACAGGACCCCAGTCAGGATCCTCCGAGAGTAACCTTCTATCCCAAAATCCATTAGAGCAATTGAAATCCCAAAATCCATTAGGATAATTTTAAGCCCGAAATTTCATTAGAGCAATTTACATTTTTAATATTCGATATACTGAGTTATATCATTTTAATCTTCAAAAGTTATTATTAATTTTAAATAATAGCTCTTTCATTTAACTAGTAAGAACGGTCGGGTTAGAATACCTAGGCAGTGTCTGCAACAGACACAGACCCCTGACCCCTGACCCCTGACCCCTGACCCCTGACCCCTGACCCTTGACCCCTGACCCCTCAGGTAGAAGGGGTCTAAAGAAGAAGGAAAATAATTTAAGGGGAAAATAGTGATCTTCAAAATCAAAGATAAAGGTTCGAGTCCTTTTTTTTCCTGTGAAAAAGAGGAGAGAAGGGGAAAAGAAAGGAAAGGTTTTTAAAGATAAAAAGGGATATAGAGATATATATCTCCCAAAAGCAGGGAATAAAAAAGATACATATAATAATGTCCTCGTACTAAGTTAGAAAGAATATGAAGGACCGGTGTAAGTAAAAAATAATAATATTTTGGCTATTTTTTAGCAAATTTTGTTTTATTAGGATGGATAGGTGCAAAACCAGTATCAGAACCTTACATAACAATAGTACAAAAATAGTTCAAAATAATAAATGAGTAGGGGAAGGGAAACCTTCCTAGAGAAAAAATCCCAGGTAGGGAAAGAGAAAAAAAAAAACAAAAAGAGGGCAATGCTATTTAGAAATCCATTAGAGCAATTTTTAATATTCGATATATTTAGTATATCATTTTTATCAAATAAAGTATCATTAACAAATATAGGGTTATATTTAATAATAAGTTTAACATTAATAATAATATTATCACAATTAGTTTTAAATATAAAAAGTGTAATAGGAAATAAAAGTTTATTAATAAAAGAATCAATATATGATACAGTACATAAAATAGTAAAAGATCAAATAGGTGAAGAAAATGAGATATATTTACCATATTTATATACATTATTTATATTAGTATTAACATCAAATTTAATAGGTATGATACCATATAGCTTCACTTCAACATCACATCTCAACACGCGGGATGAATAGCTAGTAAAATACTGGGAGAAAAAAGAATCAGTAAGTAAAAAGAACTTCAACGATCACACACTAGCATTAATTAAAAAATTAATAAGATATGATCTATATATTTATAAAAATATATGTGAAATAGAGAGTAGAAATATGATAGGTATAATGATAACATCAACATCAACATCACACATTAGGGGGAATAGATTCCTTTCATCTAGAAATAAATCAATAAAAATATTAGATAATGCTATATTAATATATGATAATCCATATGATAATAGGAATAAGATATATATGGATTTAAAAGATAAATCTTTTATATATTGTTGGTATAACATATTAACAGGGGATAATAATATAGGAAGTACTAGCTCAGGAAAACGAAGATTTCAAGGCTATCTTTCTCCAGGAAGAATAAGTTATGCAGAAAAACACCCTAATAATACCCATGGAATAAATATAAGATTAGCTAGAGCAATAATAAAATATGGATATAGTAGTTTTGTAATAGCGATATTAGAGAATATAGAGAAAGGATCAAAATCAGATATAATAAAAAGAGAACAATATTATTTTGATATCTATCATCCTACTTACAATTTGGCGGAAATAGCTGGTCAAGTAAATCCAAAAGGTAAATCTTTATCAAAAGAGCATATAGCAAAAGTAAGTAAAGCTCTTAAAGGAAGGATAGTATCAGAAGAAACTCGAGCTAGATTATCAGCTTCTAAGATGGGGGAATTAAACCCAAGATACGGGATAGTACCAACAGAAGAAGAGAGGAATGCTAGTCGAAAAAGAATGATAGAAAAGAATCCAATGTATGGTAAAGGGAAATCAGTGAATGTATGGTTAGAAGATAAAAAGACAAAAGTATTTTGTTTTAGATCAGTATATCAAGCTACTCAAATTCTATACGCAGATAGACGAACAATAAATAGTTATCTAGATTCAGGAAGATTATATAGAGGAAAATATTATTTAACTTCAGAAGAAATCTAGAATAGCAGCGCGTTAACATTAAGTATGAGTGTATCAATATTAATAGGAGTAACGATAATAGGGATACAGAAACATAAATTAGTATTTTTTAGTTTACTAGTACCATCAGGTACTCCTACAGGGTTAGTGCCGTTATTAGTAATAATAGAAACAATATCTTATGTAGCTAGAGCGGTAAGTTTAGGAGTAAGATTAGGAGCCAATATGATAGCAGGACATGTATTATTAAAAATATTAGCAGGATTTATATATAAATTTATAAAAACTTCGTATTTAACATTAATAATAGGGTTATTACCAATGTTTATATTTACATTATTAGTAGGGTTAGAATTAGGGATAAGTGTATTACAAGGGATAGTATTTGTAATATTAACATCATCATATATAAAAGATGCAATAGCATTACATTAAGGTAAAGAACAAGAGGAGAAAAGAGAAAGAAGAGACCGGTGAAAAGAAGAAGAAGAAGGAAAATAATTTAATGGAAAAATAATGATCTCCAAAATCAAAGATAAAGGTTCGAGTCCTTTTTTTCCTGTGAAAAAAAAAGGAGAGAGAGAGAAAACAAGAGATAGAGGGGTAAAAAAAGAGTGGGGCGTGTACGCAGCAAGGTGGTTATATTCTACAAATGCTCGAGATATTGGAGTATTATATTTAATATTTGCAATATTAGCTGGATTAATAGGTACAGTATTATCAATAATAATAAGATTAGAATTAGGAGGGGCAGGGGTACAATATTTACAAGGAGATAATCAATTATATAATGTAGTGGTAACAGCACATGCATTTGTGATGATATTCTTTATGGTCGAGAAATTAAAAAATATAGTTCTAATAAAAAAAGAAATAAGTGAAAAAATAATGCCAGAAAATAATGAACCTTCAAAGTATACTAAAGTAATAATAGAAGATCCATATAATAATAGAGAAATAATATTAAGAATAACAAAAAGACAAAAAGGTGTATATATTTGGGAATCATTAGATGGAAAAAATATATATGTGGGACATTCAATAAATTTATATAATAGAATAAGTACTTATTTTATGCCTTCAATATTAAAAACTAAAGCTAGAAGAGTACTAAGTTATTTAAATAAATATGGATTTACTCAAATTAAATTAACAGTGTATATAATGGAAAATGATGTAAGTATAGAAGAAGTAATAGAATTAGAACAACATTTAATAGACACTTGAAAACCAAATTTAAACGTAGATTTAGTAGCGAATGGAACAGGGTATCATTCTCCAATGAGTTTAGAGATGAGAGAAAAATTACGAAAAGAAAGAAGTCTACCAATATATCTATATGATATAAAAAAATTAACTTTATTATATGTTTTTGAATCAAAACAGTATATGTATGATAGTATAAAAATACATAATAAAACCTTAAAAGATTGTCTAGAACAAGGGAAATTATATTTAGATGAATATTTATTATCATTAGATGAAATAAAAGAAAGTACTAAAGATAATATATTAAGTATAGATTCTATAAAATATCTAATCCAGGCTAAAAGAGAAGTATATGAAAAAAAACATCCAAGTGCAAGGATTATAATAGCGGAGAATATAAAGAATCCTAAATTAAATAAAGAATATAGTTCATTAAATAAATTAGCAAGAGATATAAAAGGAGATAGACAAACGATAAGAGAATATGTAAAAGGGAAAAGATCAGGGAATTATAGAGGGCAATGGAAATTAACTTATAAGAATTAAAAGAACGGCATGGCCATATAATATAGAAATATATTAGAAAAAAGATTTCACTGTATGCAAAGAAATCTTTAGAGTTTTAAAAACTAGTACTGCTAGCTTTCTTATATGAAAAGTGGCAGGATACAGTAACATATTTAAAAATTAGATAATTGGCAGGAAACCAAAGATAATAGTTTACTATTATAAAGTAGGATCCTCAGAGACTATACGTGAGATACCGTAGCAAAACGGTAAAAAAATAGTCCGATAATTAATGAAAGTTAGTTAAATAAATCGTATGCCAGCATTAATAGGTGGATTTGGGAATTTTCTAGTACCAGTAATGATAGGTGCAGCCGATATGGCATTCCCGAGATTAAATAATATATCATTCTGGTTATTACCACCATCATTAATATTATTATTATTATCATCATTTGTAGAAAGTGGAGCGGGTACTGGGTGGACTGTAAAAAAGGATAAGCAGTCGCCTCAATGAAAATTGGGGGCAATGAAATTCCACTCGATGCGGAGATATCCTCAACTAGGAGGAAACTACTTGCAATTGCAAGTAAAAATGTTTTCAACAAGGGGACTAAACGCTTGGGATAGTTCACAAGGACTATTTCATCAGAGACTTAATGTGGAAGATCCAGATAAAATATGGTTTGAGCAATGGTTAGTAGGAGTAACGGACGGAGATGGTTCATTTTCTATAATAAGACAGGGCGGAGACAAATATAATTTAGTATTTAAGATAGGACAAAGTCCTTATAATTTAAGAATACTTTACTATATAAAAAAACAATTAAAGGCTGGATCAGTATATGTAGAAGGGGATAATGGTCATTATAGAATAAGAGATCGAAAAATAATAAATCAGGTGATTTTTCCTATCTTTGATAAGAACCCATTATTAACAACTAAATATTTTAATTATATAAAATTTAAAGAGGCTTATCAGATATTAGAAAATAAGGAATTAAGTAAGCAGGAGAAAACGACACGGCTTGAAGCTCTAATAGAAAAGAAACCATCCTCAGATTATGTATCTCCAGCATGGGGCGAAGGGAGGGATGAATTAAATATCTTCGAAGTAAAGAAAATAATATCTAAGCCTTGGCTAGTAGGATTTACCGAGGCAGAAGGAAGTTTTTTTATAGTACAAAAAGAAGTAGGACGATTAGTTCATTCTTTTGGTATTACACAAAAATTAGATAAAATAGTATTAGAGTCTATACGACAAATTTTGCATATATCAGCTAAAGTACAATACCGAGTAACGAATAAAAATAGTTACTATAAATTAGAGACAACTAATAATAGAGCAATACAGAATATTGTAGATTATTTTGCTGGAACTATGAAAGGTATGAAAGCAGTAGAATATAAGATTTGAGCCCGAGCTTTAAAAAATAAAGGGGTATTAACTAAAATAACCAAAGCTAGAGATATAATTCGAAAACTTCGAACAGTTAGAGCCAGTACACAAACATTCGAACCATATAAGGATTAAGGTATAGTCCAAACAAAGGTGAGAGCCTTTGAGTGTAACGATAGCCAGATAACTGGTGAGGTTACCAAATAAAATGTTATCCTCCATTATCTTCAATACAAGCTCACTCAGGAGGATCTGTAGATTTAGCTATATTTAGCTTACATCTTGCAGGTGTATCTTCTATGTTAGGGGCAATAAACTTCTTAACTACGATAATAAATATGAGAGCACCAGGTATGAGTTGGCATAAATTACCATTATTTGTATGGGCAGTATTTATTACAGCAATATTATTATTATTATCATTACCTGTATTAGCGGGTAAATATATTCTGCCCGCTTTAAATGTGGCCAATTGCTGGGAACCGTCAGAGATGACACAATCAGCAGGAAACCCTTTAGGTTTGAACCAATTGGGGATCTTCAGAGACTATACGCCAGAATTAATTTGTAGTAAAATATTAGTAATGAAACAAAAACCAAATAAAACAAAATTATCTTATTATTTAGCAGGATTAATAGAAGGAGATGGTACAATAATTGTACCAACTACAGAAAGATCAGCTAAAGGAAAAATAAATTATCCTTCAATTCAAATAGTATTCAATTTAAAAGATTTACCATTGGCTTTAATAATTCAAAAAGAATTAGGTCATGGATCTCTAGCTAGAAAAAAAGGAGTAAATGCTTATGTATTAACTATAAATAATTATGAAGGGTGGGTTTTAATAGTTTATTTAATAAATGGTAAGATGAGAACACCTAAAATAAATGCATTATATAAATTAATAGATTGGTTAAATAAAAGATTTAATACATTAAATATAATAAAAGCACCTATAGATAAAAGTCTTTTAGATTCAAATGCATGGTTTTCAGGATTTATAGAAGCGGATGGTCATTTTTCAGTAAGAACAACAACTGTTTCACAATATCCTAAAATGGAGTGCAAATTTGAGTTAAGTCAAAGACAAATAGATCATAATGGGAATAGTAATCTAAGTTTTTTAGAAGAAATAGCAGAATTATTATTGACTAATGTAAAAGCAATAAGATTAAATAAACCAAATCCTGAATATAGATTAAGAACAACTAATTTAAAAGCTAATATAATATTAGAAACTTATTTAGAGAAATATCCTTTATATGGAAGTAAATATTTAGATTATAAGGATTGGCAAAAAGTATTAGAAATATTTAAATTAGGAGAACATAAGCAACAAAATGGTATAGAGAGAATTAAATCAATTAAATTAGGAATGAATGATAGAAGAACAGTATTAATTTGGGATCATTTAAATAAATTTTACAACTTAGATTAATAAGATATAGTCCGAACTATCTTGTGAAAGATAGAGTATCTACCTTGAATTAAATTCATGAGACTTTAGTTAGTCATGGGACTTTGTCCAGTAGATCAACATAAATAAGGGAATAACGATGTTATTAACAGATAGAAACTTTAATAGTTCATTCTATGATCCAGCAGGAGGAGGTGATCCGGTATTATATCAGCATATATTCTGGTTCTTTGGTCAAAAATGGCCCTTTATTTATCCCATAGACGGAGTCCCCTCAGGTAGAAGACTTGGGTGGGGACTCGAAGAAGGATATTTAACGCAACAAACTATAAGCGGGAACATAACTGTTAACTTAATGAGTACATTAGGAATAAGTTGCTTTTTAAGCACCTCCAATGTAAAAATCTTATTGAGACGTTACAATCCGCAAGTAACCAAAGCGCTTAGCTCGTTAGTAGATACTTCAGAGGCCATACGTTTGTTATCTAAAAATAAAAAATCCAACAATCTAAAATGGAATCAATGGTTAGCAGGATTAATAGATGCAGATGGATGTTTTCAATTATCAAAAAAAGGATATGCAAGTTTAGAAATAACAATGGATATTAGAGATGAACATGCCTTACAAATTATAAAAAATCGATATGGTGGATCAATTAAATTAAGATCAAATGCGAAAGCTTTAAGATACAGATTACACCATAAATCTGGTTTATTAGCTTTAATATTTGATGTTAATGGACTTATAAGAAATTCTAATAGATTAGTTCAATTAAATAAGCTATGCGATAAATATGAATTAACTTTAGTTTATCCAGAGAAATTAGATTATGATAATGGTTGGCTATCAGGATTCTTTGATGGAGATGGAACAATAACAATTAATAAATCTACAAATCAATTATCTATAAGTGTAAGTCAAAAAACAGCAGAAATGTTACAACCGTTAATAGATTTATATGGTGGAAATGTTTATATCGATAAAGGAAGTTCATTATCTTTTAAATGGTATGTATCTAAAAGAGAAGAAATATTAAAATTAATAGAATATTTTAAAAAGAATCCATGTAGATCAGCTAAGATTCAAAGACTTCATTTAGTTCCTAGATTTTATGAACTAAAAGATCTAAAAGCTCACAAAGCTTTAGAAGGGTCAAATTTAGAGAAAAGTTGGCAAATATTTTATAAAAAATGGTTGAATTATGAAAATTCTTCTGAAAATTAAAATAGTTTTTAGATAAAGATATGGTCCATTCATTCAAAAAATGAATGCATCCAGAAGTTTATATCTTAATAATACCAGGATTTGGGATAATAAGTCATGTAATATCAACTTATTCAGGTAAAAGAGTATTCGGTTATCTTGGAATGGTATATGCTCTAGCCTCAATAGGGATATTAGGATTTATAGTGTGGAGTCGGTTGGCTCTACCCATGGGTAACTATGAGGTAATAAATTACGCTATATGCTGAAACAGCTTAGTGTCTCTAAGTACTTTTAATAGTAAAAATCTTATAGGCTATGCTCAATCAGCAGGGAATCTTAGCTCAAAAGCTGACAAGAGCCCCTCAGAGACTGCAAGCGAAACATCTTTTAATTATGATTCATATAGAAATATGTCAGGGAAAAAGAAAGAGGAAATATCTGACGATTGATTAACTTGATTTATAGGATTTACTGAAGGAGATGGAGCTTTTCTAACAGGAAAAGACAAACGTCTAATATTTGTATTAACTCAAAAAGAAACTGCAATACTAAATCATGTACAGGAAAGGTTAGGAATAGGAAGAGTAAGAACATATGGTCAATATAGTCGTTACAGGATTGACGATAAAAAAGGTATACTCGAATTAATAGCTTTAATAAATGGAAATTTGGTGTTAGATAAAAGAAAAATCCAAGTCAAAAAATGATTAGATATTAAAAACATAGAAGAAAAAAACAATAAAGTTCTTCCTTTAATAGAAAATAGTTGATTATCTGGGTTTATAGATGCAGAAGGTTGTTTTAATGTGACACTATTAAAAAGAAAAGCTATGACTTTAGGTTTTCAAGTAAAATTAAGATTTATGATAGATCAAAAAGATAGTTTGGATAATATGCTATTTATAAAGGATCAATTAAATCTGTTTTTAACTCACAGGAAGCTTAAAGAAGGAACTCTAGGAAGAATGCATAGAATAGAGAGTAATAGCTATGAAAAAGTGCCATTAATAATAGAATATATAAATAGATTTAGATTAAAAAGTAAAAAACAAGAATCTTTTGACAAATGAGTAACAGTATATGAGTTAGTAAAAGCTAAGGCTCACCTTACAGAAGAAGGACTTAGTGAAATAAGAAAGCTAAGTAAAGAAGTAAATAAAATAACAAGTGTAACAAAAAAAATAGGTAATAAACTTAATTAAAAGATGAAGATATAGTCCACAAGGGATTACCCTATGCACCATATGTATACTGTAGGATTAGATGTGGATACGAGAGCGTATTTCACTTCAGCTACATTAATAATAGCAGTACCAACAGGAATAAAAATATTCTCATGGCTGGCAACAATATATGGGGGAAGTATAAGATTTACAACTCCTATGTTATTCGCAATGGGATTCATATTCTTATTTACTGTAGGAGGTTTAACAGGAGTAGTATTAGCTAATGCATCATTAGATATAGCTTTGCATGATAGAAAAAAAGATCCCTTTTACATACAAAAATTTTGGGTGGGATTAATGGATGGAGATGGAAGTATTCAAGTTAATCATTGGAGAAAAAAATATCTTCAATATAGACTAGTAATAAAATTACGATATTGCCCTGAAAATGAAGAAATGCTTCATTTAATAAGAAAAAATATAGGGGGGAAAGTAAGAATAAACAATGAATGAGTAATATGGGTTGTAGATAATAGAAAATCAATAAACAAAATAATCCAAATATTTAAGAATTATCCTCCAATAACTTCTAGATTACGAGCACAAGTAAAATTTATGCAAGAATGTTTTTTACATAATGATGTGGAATTGTATTTAAAATTAAGAGATAATAAATATTTAGAACGAGAAACAATAGTGAATATAGATAATAGTTATTTTAAAGCATGGCTATCAGGATTTATCGAAGCGGAAGGATGTTTTTCAATAAGAAAAAATAACAATCATTCATTTAGTATAGGACAAAATGATGATAAGTATCTAATAGATGCAATAAGAAATTATTTCCATATTCAAACAAAAACTAGAAATCCATATAAAACATTTTGGTCAATAGAAACTTATCGAAAATCAACAATACAAAATGTAATAAAACATTGTACAGAATATCCATTACTAGGAGAAAAATTAATCTCATTTAAAAAATTAAAGGATCTTATTGAGTAAGTGTCATGTTGTCTTGCCACTGTGGAATAAAGAGAAATTCCGGTAATCAAAGATTGCTAACGGTGAAATTTTAATTAAGATTAGAAGCTAGATCAAAAATAAATAATTAAAGTAATACCGTGGAAACCAAAATTATGATTAATGAGTAGGATCCGTAGAGACTAAACGTGGCAGTCGAAATTTTATTAAGTTAAAAAAGTAGATAATTTATAGTCCATTAAAATGACTTACTATGTTGTGGCGCATTTCCATTATGTATTATCAATGGGAGCAGTATTTGCATTATTTGCAGCATTCTATTATTGGATAGGGAAAATATCAGGGAAACAATATAATGAATTATTAGGACAGATACATTTCTGGACAATGTTCATAGGAGTAAATATAACATTCTTCCCAATGCATTTCTTAGGGTTGGCCGGTATAGAAATATCAAATTATGTAGAATTAAATAGCTTTATAGATAGCGTATCATTAATACCTATGAAACCTTATGGTCCACATAGATTACCAAAATATATAACTAAAGGAGTACGAATATATAAACCAAAATTAGATCGAAATTTAATAGGAGTAGAAAACAAGAATAGAACAATAATTTATCAATGAATAAATTTAATAAATGGAAAAATGTATATAGGTAGTGCATGGAATGGTTCTCGACGATTATTATCTTATTGGACACCTAGTGTAATAAAAAGAAATTTGCCTATATATAATAGTATATCTTATTATACTCATAATAATTTCATATTATTAATATTAGAAGATTTAGGAAAAACAGGTTCAGTAAAAAAAGAGTATATGTTATCACGAGAACAAATTTATTTAGATTTACTTTTAAGTAAATATAAGCATAATAGTTTAAATAACTCTCCAACAGCAGGAAGTACTTTAGGTTTAAAACAAAAAGCTGAATTTGGAATAAAACGAAGAGGGGAATTGAATCCAATGTCAGGAAGAGAATATTCATTAGAATATATAGCAATGCAAAAACGAAATAAAAAAGGAGAAAATAATCCTCAATATGGAGTAAAAAAATCAGAAGCGACAATAAAAAAATTAATAAAATTAGTTTATGTTTATAATAATGAAAGTATGTCTTATATAGGTTCTTATTCAACTGTTCAATGTTCAAAAGAGTTTAAAATAGGTAAAGATACATTATCTAAGTATATATTAAATGGACTTCCATATAAAGGAAAAAGGTTTTCACGAGTTAAACTACATAATTAATAATATGCCTCTGTAGATCCCTTAAAGATCTATTAGACAATTGGGTGAATTGCAAGGAAAACCTCAACCCGGAGGGGAGGTCAATTTGCAGCGAAGCTTTATTCGGTATAATGAAAGGAATAAAGAACGTTCAACGACTAATAGGTGAGTTATACCAACAATAAACCTATATTAGAGCCCAATCAGCGACCGATAAGGGGTCAAAGCTGAAAGACATAGTCTGAACCTAATCGTAAGGTTAGGAGTTTAGGTAAGAAAAACCTAAGATTAACACAATTGATGCCAAGAAGAATCCCGGACTATCCAGATGCATTCATAGGATGGAATTATATAGCATCGATAGGTTCAATAATAAGTTTAATATCAACAGTATTATTCTTATATATAGTATATGATTTATTAACAAATAATGAGGAAGCCAAAGATTATGTAAATAATGAATATTTCATATCAAGATGGCCGACAAAATATGCTCAAACATTGGAATGGAGTTTAACAAACCCACCAGCATTCCATTGTTATAATAGTTTACCAATACAAAGTTAAAGAAAAAAGAAAAATGCCTGACAATCAAAACGATAAGGGTCGTGGAGATGGGCTGAGAGAGACGAAAGTCTGAGAATGAAGAAAATAAAAGAATGAAATTAGGATTATTATTATTTTTAATTGGGATAGAAGGTTTTATATTAAACAATAAAAATCTAATCTTGATGCTAATATGTTTAGAAATAATGTTATTAGCGACAACTGTATTAGTATTAACTTTTTCAATAACTTTTGATGATTTATTTGCTCATATATATGCATTATATATAATAATATTAGCAGGAGCAGAGTCAGCAATAGGATTAGCAATATTAGTAGCCTTTTATAGATTAAGAGGTGAAATATCTTTATCATCTCCTTCTTAGGAGGGAAAAGACTAAGGAAAATAATTTAAGGGGAAAATAGTGATCTTCAAAATCAAAGATAAAGGTTCGAGTCCTTTTTTTCCTGTGAAAAAAAAAGGAGAGAGAGAGAAAACAAGAGATAGAAAAAAAGTTTTTTAAATTGAAAAATAGATTGTAATATAAAATATATATAAAACAGGATCGTATAAATATAGCACTAACGACTAGGTCCTTTGTATTTCCTGTGAGAAAAAGAGAAGGGAAAAAGAAAGGAAAGGTTTAAAAAGATAAAAAGGGAGAGGAATAACCATTCCTAACCATTCCAAAGAGGAGTAAGAGAAGAATCAAAAAAGAATAAAGTAAGAAGAAAATAAAAAAAAAATGAATTATAAAATACAAGCGCATCCATTTCACTTAGTAGAACCGTCACCATGGCCTTTAACGACTTCAATAGGATTAGGATTAATGGCAATGGGTGGTGTAATATATTTTTCAGGGTTAGGAGGTAGTGTATTAGCATTAGGGTTTATAATAACAGTAATAACAAGTACATTATGGTGGAGAGATTGTATCAGAGAGGGTACATTACAAGGATATCATACAAAAAAAGTAAGAAAAGGAATTAATATAGGATTTATATTATTTATAGTATCCGAAGTATTTTTCTTTTTCTCAATATTCTGGGCGTATTTTCATTCAAGCTTATCACCAAGTGTAGAATTAGGGGGAATGTGGCCACCAATGGGGATAGAAGCATTAAATATATGGGAATTACCACTTTTAAATACAATAATATTATTATCTTCAGGTGCAACAGTAACAACAGCTCATCATGGGTTAGTATATGGAGAAAGAAGAATAGTAATATTAAGTTTAATAGCAACTTTAGTGTTAGCAGTATTATTTGTGGCATGTCAAGGGTATGAATATTATAATGCTCCCTTCACATTCAGTGATGGAGCCTTTGGTTCAACATTCTTTTTTGCGACAGGCTTTCATGGGGTTCATGTAATTGTAGGAACTATATTTTTAGCTGTAGCATTTAATAGAATAAATAAATATGAATTTACTGATCAACATCACGAAGGATTCCAGGCAGCAATATTATATTGGCATTTCGTGGACGTAGTTTGGTTATTTTTATTTATAACAGTGTATTATTGGGGATCTTAGAGAATAAAGAAGAAAGGGAGGGAACTCCCTAGGCGAGAAAAAAAAAGGGAAAAGAAATAGGATAGAAATGAAATATATAAACAATATAAGTAGTAGTATAATAATAAATGACGCACCAGAACCATGGCAATTAGGATTTCAAGACAGTGCAAGCCCAATAGCAGAAGGGATATTAAAAATACATAATGAAATATTATTTTATTTAATAATAATATTAGTATTAATATGTTGGATATTAACATCAATAATAGTAAAATATAATGAAAATAGTAATAAATTTAAATATAAATATTTAAACCATGGTAAAAATGTGCCAATTCACAAGTGTTCTAAGTCTAATACTAGATTAAATAATAAATTATCTAAACAAAATTATACCAAATTACCAGAGAAGGATCCACAATTAAATTATATAAAAGAATATGAAGATATTTATTCTATGAAAAAAGAAATTTACAAAGAAAATATTGGAAAATCAGGAATTTATATGTTAACCAATAAGTTAACAAAGGATATATATATAGGACAATCTATGGATATCTCCAAAAGATTAAAAAAGTTTAGTTATATAAGAAGTAAAGAAAATTTTATAATAAGTAGAGCATTAATAAAATATGGATATTGTAATTTTAATTTAACAATCTTAGAATATTGCGATAAATCAGATTTAACAACAAGAGAACAATATTATTTTGAAAAATTAAAACCTAAATATAATATATTAAAAAAAGCAGATAGTTCTCTAGGATATAAACATACAGAGGAAGCAAAAATAAAAATAAGTAAATCTTTAAAGGGGGTATATACAAAGGATAAATCTGCTTTATATGGTCGAAAACATTCGGAAAAAACTAAAGAATTAATGAGTATAAAAAAAAGTGGCTCAAATAATCCTATATTTGGAGTTAATCATAGTGAATATACTAAAGACTTAATGAAACAAAAAGCTTTAGGTAGAAAACACTCTGATAGTACTAAATTAAAAATGAGTACAGTAAGAGGAAATCCAATAAATATTTACGAAAAGACAGGTGGAGGATTTGAATTAATAGGTAGTTTTGTTTCAGCTAGAAGAGCTGGTAATTTTTTAGGTATAAGTGGTAGTACAATAGTAAAATATAAAAATTCAGGTGAAATATTTAAAGAGAGATATAAATTTTCATCCAAATAGACTTAGAAAAACTATGAATCAAATTTCACTAATTGCTGGAAACTCCTAAAGCCTTAAGTACTTATAAAAGATGGATAAGTGAAAATCTTAATGGATGTAACAATGGACAATCAGCAGGAAACGTATCTTTGATATGGATCTTTAGAGACTAAACGTGAAAACCAAGAGATTGGTAAGATATAGTATCATTTAGATAAGAAATTATCTTAGTAGATGACATTAATAGAATTAATATGGACAATAACACCAGCATTAATATTAATAGCAATAGCAATACCTTCATTTAAATTATTATATTTAATGGATAAACTTTGTCCAAAAAAGAAAATTCACAAAATGCTGGAAAATTAGAAAAAATAAATCAGCAGGAAAAAATCTAAGAGACTAAACGTGAAACATTCAAAAGAAATAAAATGAATGAAAATATAGTCCAAATATCTTATTAAAATATAAAGGGAATAAAATATATAATTCATATAGTGTATAAAATAAATACTATTCAAATAAGGAAAAGAGTGTAAAAAGAAAGGTATTTATAAATAAAATAAAAACTGAAAGTACAGCTTTAGTACCATTAGGTACAACAACATTAGGAGTAAGAATATCAGATATAAACAGAAAACAATTAAAACCACCTAAAGAAATATTAGATATGCTATATGGTCTATAATTGGGTTAGGGAGCTTAACAATAAGTAGAACATCAGTAAATGCAAATTTTGTGTTTGTTCAAACTATAGATCGGTTTTCATATGCTTGAGAAATATATACAAAATTAGGCTTAAAATGTCAATCGCCACCAAGGTTGGATAAATCTTCACGAAAGAAGAAAATGCATCATAGTGTAAGAGTTCAGTATCCCTTTTTAACAGAACTGCATAAACAATTTTATGTGCAGAATATTAAAGTGATACCAACAGACGAATAGGTTGACACCTAGAGGATTGGCGTATTGAGCTATGGATGATGGTGCTAAGGCGAGATCAGGCTTTTATTTACACACTAAATCTTTTAAGGTGGAGGAAATATATAGACTAGCAGGAATTTTACATTATAAATTTAATTTTAATTGTACAGTGCAAATACATGATTTAAAATATCCGGTAATATATATAAGAGCAGATTCAATGGAGAATTTTAGATCTTTAGTAAAACCTTATATAAACCCAGAGTTTGAGTATAAATATTTTATAGAGAATAAGAGATATGGAAGTAATAGAGCCTACAATAACATTAAAATTCACTGGGCACCAATGGTATTGGACAACAGAATATTCAGATTATGTAAATGAATCGGATAATATAGAATTTGACAGTTATATGGTACCAACATCTGACTTACAAGAAGGAGAATTAAGATTATTAGAAGTAGATAATAGAGTAATAGTACCAGTAGATACTCATGTAAGAGTAATAGTAACAAGTGATGATGTAATACATTCATTGGCATTACCATCATTAGGAGTAAAAATAGATTGTATCCCAGGTGAGGAAGAGAATTGGTTTATGTTAGGTTTAGTAGAAGCAGAAGGATGTTTTGATATAAGGGTAATGAGGAAAACTTTTGTAGGTATGAGATTTAGAATGACTTTACATGAGAGAGATAAGGAATTATTGGAATGAGTTAAAGACTTCTTTAATTGTGGTAAGATAGGAGAAAAAGATAAAAGAAATTGTTATGAATTTGAAGTAACAGATTTTACTTCAATAAATAATAAAATAAGACCATTTTTTGAGAAATATTTATTAAGAGGGACAAAATATTTAGACTATTTGGATTGGTTAGAGGCAATCAAGATTATGGAAACTAAAGATCATTTAAAAGAAGAAGGTTTCTATAAGATAATAAAAATTAAAGATAGAATGAACAAAAATAGAAGTCATTTAAAAGATTATCAAGCACCTCACACTATAATCCATAATAAGTCTTATGTAGAGATCAATCCTAATTATATAAGTGGCTTTATAACAGGAGATGGTTATTTTTCCATGGTATCCCAAAAGGAATCACCAAGTTTTGGTAGAATAACTTTTGGAGTAAATCAACATATAAACAATAAAGCTTTAATAGAATCAATAGCTACAGCATTAGAAATAGATTCATATCCCTTAAAAGAAACAAAAGATAGCATAGAACTAAAAGTAAATAATAAAGGAAAAATAAAAGATCATATAGTACCATATTTTATAAAATATCGATTAAAAGGGGAGAAGGCTAACACTTTATTAAAAGTAATAGATATAATCAAAGTGAAAGAAAAAAAAGACGATAACAAAAGATCTGGCCGATGGACACCTGAATTAAAAGATAAAGTATTAGAAATATGGCATAGATCTGACCAAAAATCGGCCTGGTAATACTATTATATGCAGGAACCAATATAAGATTAGACCTGCAGGTCGGAGCTGACCTAAGAGACTTTATATAGTAAATTCCCAGAAACTCCTCAACGGGGAGGTTTTGGGTCATAAGAAAAAGTCCAAAAATTAGAAGCCCCCGCACCCCCAGTGCAAGGGCGAGGGGTTTTTAAGAAAGCGATTAAATCAGTCATCATTTATAATAAAAAGGGAAGGAGTATATTATGGGCAATGTTCAGAGTTATGTGGAATAAATCATGGATTTATGCCGATAGTAGTAGAAGGGGTATCATTAGAGAAATATATAGTATGGTTAAACGAACAATTAGAGGGATAACCTTCCTATTAACCAAAGAAAAGAAAAGGGAAAAAGAAGAGGTAAAATATATATAGATCTAAAAGGCAGTGAACTACAGACACAAGAATAACATGAGAAAAAGACATACGAAAAATGGATAGAGTCTTCAGATAAATCAGGCAGATACAAAAAAAGATGAGAGAAAACCAGAGACAATATGAGATTTTTTTATAGGAAGAAGATCTTGATTAAGTTTAATAAGAGAGACATTAATAAAAGGGGCCCGAAGAGAGAAAAGGAGTTAAAACACCTTTGAGAAGAAAAAGGAAAAGGGAAGAAGGAAAAAGAGAAGAGAAGGGATGAAAAAGCAAAAAAAAAAGAATTAGATGGGGAATAGACATCCATTAAGTGTAAAATTAAAAAGGAATATAAAGTGGACAAGTATAATATATAAATATAAGGAGATAAAAGAGAAAGAGAGAATAATAAATAAAATAATATTACAGAAATATAAAGATAGATTAATATCAAAACCAATATATGAATATATAAGTGATAGGATAGAGGTATTGATAGTGGAATATAGAAGGAACCGGATATCAGAGGAGGAAGAGATAAAAGAGATAGAGGGGAAGATAAAAGAAAGAATAAAGGAAGAGATAAAGATAAATAAAATAGAGATAAAGAAACCAGTATTAGATAGTAAGATAATGGGAGAATATATAATGAAGAGATTAAGAAAGAATAGTATAAATAGAATAAGGAAAAGGATAAGGAAGATGATAAAGATACCAAAGATGAGAGAAGAGGGGAATTATACATATAATTGGAACAAGATAAAAAGGGAATTTATAAATAAGAGTATAAGATCGTATATAAAAGGGATATATATAGAAGTAAAAGGGAGAATAAGTAAGGGAAGAAGAGCGAAAAGGAGTACAAAATATAGAATAAATATAGGGAAATTAGAATATAATAAGACAATAAATATAATAGATTATAGTTTAAGTAAAGTAAATGGGAAGAATGGGGTATATACATTAAGGATAGGGATAAATACAGATATAATAGAAGGGGGGGATATAGCTTAATTGGGAGAGCAATCGATTTGCAATCGGTAAGATAAGAGTTCGAATCTCTTCATCTCCAGGATAGATGACAGAGTCTGGTCGAATGTGATGCATTTGAAATGCATAGAGAGGTAAAATTCTCCTAGGGTTCGAATCCCTATCTATCCTAACGGATTGCGGTCAAAAGGCTAGACGCCTTATTTGGGATAAGGAGGATACGAGTTCGAATCTCGTCAATCCGAGGCCTGCCTACTTGGAGAAATAGGTAAACTCGAAGAATTTAAAATTCTTTGCGAATAGCTTGAGGGTTCGACCCCCTCAGTAGGTAGAGAATATAGCTTAATAGCTTAGAGCATTAAACTTTTAATTTAAGGGGTTTGGGTTGGAGTCCCAATATTTTCAAAAGATCGCAGTAATAACAGCATTGGACACTGAAGATAGAAAGAAGATTTCAAGAATAGAAGAAGGAAGAGAAAGAACAGCAGGTGATAAATTCAATAGTAATAATACCAATAATAAGTTCATTAATAATAATGATAACATCAAATGTGGTAATATCAAAAATAATAGGATTAATAAGTTCATTAGTAGTATTAGTAATATATGGGATAATGTGGGGGAAACATAATAGTAATAACAATTATTTACAGATAATAGAGAATGACAATAGTTATTATCCATTAAGTATGGGAGTAGATAGTATATCATTATATATGATAGGGATAACAATAATATTAATACCAATATGTATATTATCAACATGGTCTTCAGTAAAAGAAAATGTAAGATTATATTTAGTATTATTATTAGGATTAGAGGCAATATTAATATTAGTATTTGTATTATTAGATATATTATTATTTTATATAACGTTTGAGTCTAGTTTAATACCAATGTATTTAATAATAGGGATATATGGGTCAAGAGAGAGAAAGATATATGCAGCATATCAATTTTTTTTAATTACATTATTAGGATCATTATTAATGTTAATGGGGATAATAATATTATATTCTCAAATAGGAGTAACAGATTATCAAATATTAGCGATAAGTAATATATCAAAAGAAAGAGAATATTTATTATGGTTAGCTTTATTTATATCATTTGCAGTAAAAACACCATTAGTACCATTTCATCTATGGTTACCCGAAGCTCATAGTGAAGCGAATATAGCAGGATCAATAATATTAGCGGGTGTATTATTAAAATTAGCCGGTTATGGATTAATAAGATATTCAATAAATATATTACCAGAGGGATCAATATATTTTATACCATTAGTATATGGATTATCAGTAATAAGTATAATATATTCAAGTTTAACAACTTTAAGACAAATAGATATGAAAAAAATAATAGCTTATTCATCAATAGGTCAAATCGGCCCTTTAAATAATGAAAATTATTTAACGCAACAAACTATATGCGGGAAATTTCAAGAAGTAAATTCGTTATTACAGAATACTAAGAATGTAAGTAGTCAGAATGATTCCTTTTTAGTAAGAATTTCTGTAATATTATGGAACAATCCGCAGATAACCAAAGCACTAAAAGTGTTAGTAGGAATCTCAGAGGCCATATGTTTGTTATCTACAAAGAAAGAGTATTCAACATCAACAAAGAATAGAATAAAAGCTGAAAAAAGATTTAATGAATGATTAGCAGGATTAATAGATGGAGATGGTAATTTTTATGTATCTAAAGAAGGATGATCCGTAGGATTAGAAATAACAATGGATTTGAGAGATGAACATTGTTTATATATAATAAAACAAAAATATGGTGGTTCTATAAAACTTAGATCAGGAGCCAAAGCTGTAAGATATAGATTATTTCATAAAAATGGATTAAAATCATTAATAGAGGATATAAATGGTAATATAAGAAATCCAATAAGAATAGAACAATTAAAAAAAGTATGTTTAAAATATGAAATAGAAGTAAAAGAACCAATAGCATTAGAATATTCAAATGGATGAGTATCAGGATTTTTCGATGCAGATGGGAATATATCAATACATAAAGAAAATAATGTAATAATAATAGCAATAACTCAAAAAGATAAAGAAATGTTAGAACCATTAGAAAAATTATATGGAGGGAAAATATATATGCATAATAAAAATAAAACAGCATATAAATGAACAATATTTAGAAAAGAAGAAATAGATTTAATTAATAAAAATTATTTTCATATAAATCCATCAAGATCTAAAAAATCAGTAAGATTAAATTTAATAGACAAATTCAATGAATTAAAGGAATTAAAATGTCATTTAGCAGAAAAAGACACTATATTAGGTAGAGCTTGGAAACATTTAGAGACTAAATGGAATGAAGGCTTTAAAGTTGAGTAGATAAAGAGATGGTCCAGCTTCGATATAATAATCGAGGAGCATATGGGGATAGTATTATTAGGGATATTTTCATATTCAATAGAAGGAATAGAGGGATCGATAATATTAATGATAGGTCATGGATTAGTATCACCAGGGTTATTTATGATAGTAACAGTATTATATGATAGATATCATAGTCGAATAATAAAATATTATAGAGGAGTAGTAGTGACAAGTCCATTATTAGCGATAGTATTTTTCATATTAACATTAGCGAATATGGCAGTACCTTTAACAAGTAATTTTGTAGGAGAATTATTATGTTTTATGGGAGCCTTCCAAACGAATCCGATAGCGACAATATTAGCGACAACAGGGATAATATTAGGAGGAGCATATAGTATATGGTTTTATAATAGAATAGTATTTGGGGAAAGATCAGTATATTTAGGAGAGATAGAGGAACCCGATATGAATAGAAGAGAATGGAGTGGAATATTACCTCTATTAATATTAATAATGATAATAGGTATATATCCAAATATAATATTAGAGACTTTACATGTAGCAGTAAGTAATATATTTTATTCAATAAAATTAAAAGGATTAATAGCAAGTAGTTAACAGAGAATAACTATGCGGGAGGGGGAGAAATGAGAAAAAAAGAGGAAATAAATGTATTTAGCAATTATAATGTTACCTTTACTAAGTGGGGGTATAAATGGTTTATTAGGGAGAAAGTTAGGGCACTATGGAAGTAGATTACTAGGGTGTATAACGATAATAATATGTACATTATTATCAATAGTAGCATATTATGAGATAGCGATATCAGAATCACCATTAAGTATATATATACTAGATTGGATAGATACAGAATATCTGGAGATATCATGGGCATTAAATATAGATACATTAAGTATAAGTATATATATACCAGTATTAATAGTATCATCATGTGTCCATATATATACGATGGAATATATGAGTGAAGATCCTCACAATACAAGATTTTATAGTTATTTATCTTTATTTACTTTTTTTATGCTAGTATTAATAAGTGGGGATAATTTACTATTAATCTTTATAGGTTGGGAAGGTAGAGAAGAATGCCTTAAATGTTTTTATACGGAAAATACTATATTAAGTTTAATAATAAATAGAAGAGGTTTTTTTAATAAATCATATAATTCTTTAAAAAGAATAGGTCCACATAGTGAAGAAATAATATCAATAATAATAGGATCAGTATTAGGAGATAGCCATTTAGAAAAAAGAAAAGAAGGAGTAGGGACAAGAATACATTTTGAACAATGTAGTAATAATGTAGAATATTTAATGTGGTTTCATAAATATATAGCAGAAAGAGGATATTGTTCAAAAACAAAACCAAAATTACATAAAAGAATAAGAAAAGAAGGAAAAATATTTTATCATTATAGAATAAATAGTTACACATTTTCTAGTTTAAATTGGATACATGAAATGTTTTATAAAGATGGAGTTAAAATAATACCTCAAGATATAGAGAAATATTTAACACCATTAGCATTAGCAATATGGTATATGGATGACGGTTCAGTATCAGGTCAAGGAGCAAAGATAGCAACAAATTGTTTCAAGGAAGAAGAATTAAAAGAAATGTGTAAAAAATTAAAGATAAAATATAATTTAAATACTTCAATACAATTAGGGGGTGTAAAAAAAGGATATGTATTATATATAAAGAAAGATTCAATGGAGACACTATCAAAAATAATAAAAGAATATATGGTAAAATCACTACATTATAAATTAAATAAGTATTAAAGGAAAGAAGCATAGTCAAGAAACAAAAAAAAGGAATTGAAATCAAGAAAGGGTTTCTTGGCGATATAGTTGAAAACGGTCAAAGGAATAGTTTAAGTTCTCAGACCGTCGGTTAGATTTGTAATCGCGATCGACTAGGTCAATTATAGGTGCCTGAGAAGGTGCTTAATGTATAGTCAGAACTTTGAAACCAAGGCTTTAAGTAAAACCAGAGAGGTATTAAAGTACAGGGAAATTAAAATTAAATGGAAAACTTTTAATTTTTAAGGTTTGGTAGGGATATGTTCATATTTATTAGTAAACTTTTGGTTTTTAAGGATACAAGCAAATAAAGCGGCAATGAAAGCTTTAATAGTAAACCGAATAGGGGATTGGAGTTTAACTTTAGGGATGATATTAATATGGTGGATAAATGGGAATCTAGAATTATCAACTATATTTAGTATAGCACCATTAATAAATGTAGATTTAATAACAATGGTAACGATATTAGTATTAATAGGAGCAATGGCAAAATCAGCACAGATAGGTCTTCATACGTGGTTATGGTAGCCACAAATTTCAGAAAATACTAAAAAAACCTAGAAGGAGAATTAGTAGGGGAAATATTCCCTCAGAGACTAAAAATGAAAAACAGCAGGGCTCCCGTATAAGGGGACTTGGGCGAGGGGCTCGTGTCTAGAAAGAAATAGTCCAAAAAAAATATGTACAAAATAATAGAATAGATAAATATAATATGTTAAATGATGCAGTGTCATCACAAGATGAACAAAAGACACTGGAAAAAATAGATGAAAATAATAAACCTAAAGGAAAAGGAGGCAATAAGGCAGGGAAAGGAGGAAAATATAGTCCAGATTATAAAAAAAGAAAAACAATAGATCCAGAATTAGATGAGATAATAATAGGATTAATATTAGGTGATGTACACGTAAGAAGAGATGACTCAGAATAGTCGATTACAATTTAAACAAAGTACAATACATAAAGAATATATAGATCATCTATATAATATATTTAATGAATATGTAAGTGACATAAGTCCAAGAACAATAGAATATTATGATAAACGGTATTCAAAAAGTTATTTTTCTGCTGCCTTTGAAACTTTAAGTTTTCCTTGTTTTAATAAATATAGAGAATTATTTTATAATAATGAGGGAAAAAAGAAAATACCTTTGAATATAGGGGAATTATTAACAGCTAGAAGTTTAGCATATTGGATAATGGATGATGGAGGGCAAGATCCTGGATTTATTTTAAATACAAATAGTTTTACAAAGGAAGAAGTAGAATTATTAATAAAAGTATTGGATGAGAACTTTGGGATAAAAGGAAAATTACGACCAAGAAAAGCAGGACAATATGTAATATATTTTAGTAAAAGTAAAATAACTAAAATACGAGAAATAGTAGCTCCATACATTCATTTATCGATGTTATATAAAGTAACTATAAAATAAGCAGTACCAGATGCAATGGAAGGTTTAAGTAGGGCTTTCTTAAAACTTCATTATATGCGAGAATATCCTGAAATGTCTTGGTCCACTCAAGATTTAATCTTGTTCGGAAAAATCCAAGAACAGGGACAATTCGCAGGTAATCAGAAAAAACTGATTGCCTCAGAGACTAGAAATGAAGCAGAAATAGATATTTCATTTAAGAAATGGTTTATTGGTTTTACTGAAGGTGATGGATCATTTATTATAAATAAAAATAATTACTTAGAATTTAAAATAACTCAATCAAGTAATGATGCACAAATATTATTCTATATAAAAAAAGAATTAGGATTTGGTTCAGTATCAGTACAAGACAAGAAAAATAAAACTCATCACTATAGAGTAAGAAATAAAGAAGGAATTCTAAAGTTAATTGAAATTTTCAATGGGAATCTATGCACGGAAAGAAAAAATAATCAATTTAAGCTATGATTAGAAGCTTTTAATAGAGTTTATAAAACTAATATAGTATTAATTGAAAAGAAAAATAACCCAAGTTTAGAAGAGAGTTGGTTAAGTGGATTTACAGATGCAGAAGGTTGTTTTACAATAAGTATAATAAATAGATCTGAAACATATAATCAAGTTCAAGTAAGATATATTATATCTCAAAAAAGAGAATTAGAATTAATGAATAAGATTGCTGAATTATTAAATGGAAAAGTTCATTATATAAAGAGTTATGATGGTTATAATATGGTAGTAAATTTAACTAAGTTAAAAAATATAATAAAATATTTAAATAAATATAGATTAAAGACTAAAAAATATATAGATTATTTTAATTGGATAAAGGTATATAAATTAGTAATAGCTAAAGAACATTATAATCAAGAAAAATTAGAGAAAATCAAAAAAATCATGAGTAAAATCAATAAATAAATTTAAAGTATGAAAATATAGTCCGATCAGTTATGAGAATAACTGTGTATGTTTAATCAATAAATATTAAACATCAACAAAATGCCGACTCCAGTATCAGCGCTAATACATGCTGCGATAATCGTCGCAGGTAAAACACTATAAAATACGGGGAATACCAATATCCGTAGGAAGAATGACTACCTCAGAGACTATATATAGTGAACCAAATAAGGGATAAGAGATAGTCCAACAAAGTAGCGATGGTAACTATGCACAGAAATAGTTCAACTTGCTTATTAAATAAAAATACACAAAATAATAAATAAAATCCTTGCTAGATTTTGAAGGTCATTTAACTCCTTCAGGATTAGCGGAATTGAAAAAGATTTGTTATAATATGAATAGTTATAGAAAATTTGAGTATTAAAAAATAAGTTAAGTTGGTGTGTTGCCATATATATTTCGTAATATGCAGGAAAAACCTTTTTGGTGAATCTGCAGGGGAAATCTAAGAGACTAAATACGAAAGAGCTTAAAAAAGGCTTAAGAAGTAGTCCAAATGCCTGATAATGAACTGCAGGTGTATATTTATTAATAAGATTATCTCCGTTAATAGAATATAGTACGACGGGATTATTAATAATAAGTTGGATAGGAGGCTTAACAGCGCTATTTGCCGCAACAACAGCAATATTCCAAAATGATTTAAAAAGAGTAATAGCATATTCAACATGTTCTCAGCTTGGATGGTAAGTTTAGATTATTAAAAAAATACAACAAATTAAATAATATATTTATGGTATAATACTATAACAAAACGAAGTTATGTAGCTATATATAAATATTAAGCGAAGATAGTAAAAAAGAAGATATATTAAAAAGAGAAGATTTTTGGGCCAATAAAACCAAGAAATAATATATTATATCCTAAAAATGGAGAGAATAACCCTAAATTTGGGAGTACCAATAGATGTACGAGTGCATCTTTAAAAGGAAGAAAATTATATGAAACTGAATTTGAAAGTTTAAGAGAAATGAGTAGACAATTGTTCAGGAACAATAATAATAAGAAGAAAAATAGTATCAGGGAAACCATTAGAAAAAATATATAAAGGAAAAAAAGTAAAATGGTTTGTAACTTATAATAAAGTTGTATAAAAAAAAATAATAATCATATGTCCAAATAAAATTTCACTAAATATTAATATGGAAACTAATATTCCGAATTAATAGGGTGGTAGCCCTTAGAGACTAAACGTGAAAATAAATAAATAATAGTCCATATATATAATAAATATATATACGATATGGTATTAGCAGTGGGTTTAAGTCAATATACATTAAGTGTATTTCATTTAGTAAATCATGCTTATTTCAAAGCATTATTATTCTTATCAGCAGGTGCAGTAATACATAGTTTCTCAGACGAACAAGACATGAGGAAATATGGTGGGTTAATAAATATATTACCTTTCACATATATAAGTATATTAATAGGATCGTTAAGTTTATTAGCAATTCCTTTTTTAACTGGGTTTTATTCAAAGGATTTAATATTAGAAGTAGCATATGGATTATATGAATATCAAGGAAGTATAGGATATTGGTTAGGGACGATAACAGCATGTATAACATCTTTTTATTCATTTAGATTAATATATTTAACTTTCATATCTTATCCTAATGGAGTAAAATATAATTATTCACATGCTCATGAACCTTCAATAATAATGACAATACCTTTAGTTATATTAGGTTTATTTTCAATATTCCATGGTAATTTTGCTTATGATCAATTTATTGGATTAGGTTCAAGTATATGGGGGAATAGTATATATATATCTCCAGATCATGTATCAACAATAGAAGGGGAATTTAATATACCTTTACATATAAAATTATTACCTTTTTTTGGAAGTATATTCTCAATGATATTAGGGACATATCTATATAATAGATCATCAATAATAGCAGATAAAGGAATAAAAAAAGTAATATATAGATTTTTAAATAAAAGATATCATATAGATAATATATATAATACTTTTATATTGTATTATGTATTTAGATTAGCTTATATAACAAGTAAAAGATTAGATAAAGGAATATTAGAATTAATAGGAGTAACAGCATTAATAAGATTAGTGAATAATAATTCTTTAAAATTAGCATCATTTGATAATGGTTATATACCTCATTTAGCCTTAAATATAATAATAAGTTTAATATTAATATTTGGTGTAAGTGGGAATATACCAGGAGAAGAGATAATATTAATATTAATCGGAATGATGATGATGAATAGCTCAAATTTAGTTTCAAAATAATTTAAAGATTATATAGTATGAAGATTAACTGGAAGAGTAATATACATTATTTAACAATATGATGGAAATAGGGATGACCTTCCTAGACTCCTACAGAAAAGAAAAGGGAAAGGGAAAAGAGAAAGGAGAAAAGAGAAAGGAGAAAAGAGAAAGGAGAACGTATGAAAATCCCAGGTAGGAAGATGAAAAAGTAAAAGATGTTAACAACAAGTATAATAATATTAGTAATGGGGATCGGGAGAGCAATAAATATAAATAGGATGACAGTAATAGTATTTATATATAGTGCGATATTAAGTATAAATATGACAGAGATAGAGATAATAAATACAGGTGTAGGGATATATAATGGGTTATATATAGTAACACCGATGAGTCAATATATAGAGAGTTATATATACATAATAGGAGGGATAAGTATGATAATAGCAAAAAGAGCGAAGAGTGAGTATAGTATATTAATAATAATAATAACAATAGGGATGAGTAGTATAATAAGTAGTAATGAGATAATAAGTATATTAATAGGGATAGAGTTACAGACATTAGGATTATATGTAATAGCGAGTATAAATAGAGAATCAGAGAGATCAACAGCAGCAGGGATAAAGTATTATTTATTAGGAGGGATATCATCATGTATAATAGGATTAGGATGTAGTATGATATATGGTGTAACGGGGGTAACAAATATAGAAGAGTTAAAGATATTAATAAATATAAATAAAGATATAAATATAATACTACCAGTAGTATTAATAACAGTGGGGTTATTATTTAAAATAGGGGCAGCACCATTACATAATTGGTTAGCGGATGTAATAGATGGAGTACCGACGATAATATCAACATGGTTAGCGGTGGTATCGAAGATATCAATAATAATATTATTATATATATTATATAAGAGAATAATAAGAAAGATAAGTAATAGAATAATAATATTAAGTATAATATTATCATTAATAATAGGATCATTAGTAGGGGTAATACAATATAGAATAAAAAGATTATTAGCATATAGTAGTATAGCGCATGCGGGGTATATATTAATAGGGATAATAATAGATAAGGAAGTAACAGGGTTAATATTTTATATAGTACAATATACATTAACAATATTAAATATATTTATAATAATAATAGCATATAGTGAGGTAATAGATAAAAAAAGAGGGGGAGAGGTAGAATATATATCACAATTAAAAGGAATACATAAGAGAAATCCATTATTAGGGATAAGTTTAGCGATAAGTTTATTTTCATCAGCAGGTATACCACCATTTATAGGATTTTTTGGGAAATTAAATATATTATATGGAGCGATAGATATGGGGAATTATATGATAACAATAATAGCAATACTAACAAGTATAATAAGTTGTTATTATTATATAAAAGTAATAAAAGTAATATATTTCCATCCAATAAATATAAATGAAAAGACAGGAATATCAGAGAATATATCAATAATAATAGGAATAATAAGTTTTGTGATAATATTCTTTATATTAAGTCCAGAGGATATATATAATAGTATACAGATAATATAAGAGCGGATATGATGAAATAGGAAAACATGGCATATTTAGGATATGTTGGGTAAAGCTTTGCGGGTTCGAGTCCTGCTATCCGTAGCATAAAGAGAAAGGGAAAGTATAAAAAAGAAAAGGAGATAAGGAGAATATATCAAGAAGGAGAGATAAAGAAAAGAAAGAAAAGAAAAAAAAGAAAGTGTTAGCAAGTGCAAAATTAATAGCATCAGGAATAGCAACAATAGGATTAGCAGGAGCAGGGGTAGGTAACTATGCTTAGAGATGAATACACAAAATGCTAAAAAAGCCAAGAAAGGAGAATTAGCAGGGGAAACCTAAGAGACTAAAGGTGTAAAAGAGAAAGAAATAGTCCAAAGAAGAAGCAAGATAGGATTAGTGTTTGCCGCATTAATAAACTCAACATCAAGAAACCCTTCATTAAAATCACAATTATTTAATTATTGTATATTAGGATTTGCATTAACAGAAGCGATAGGATTATTTAGTTTAATGATGAGCTTCTTATTATTATATGCAGCCTAATAGGGGAACCGGGATTATTTGAAAGAAGAGAGAAAAGAAAAAAGAAAAAGAAGAAATGCCACAATTAATACCATTATATTTTATTAACCAAGTAAGTTACTTATATATAGTATTTATAGTATTGTTAATAATAATAAGTAAAATTATATTACCTTATTTCCCACGATTAAGTTTAATAAGAGAGACATTAATAAAAGGGAGATAGATATTAAAGAAATTAAAGAATTAAAAGGATAGGAGCGAGCATAGCTAAGAATAAAACAAGACTAGAGAAAAGTAACCAAAGAGAGAAAGAAGAATAAAGAGGGAAAGCTAAAGAAGTTAAATGATTAGAGGAATTAAAGAGAGAAGACCAAGGATCATTTTGAGAGAAAAAGAAGAATGTAAAAGAATCAAAAAGGAAGAAGAAAGAGAAATTAGAGAATAAGAAAAAGAGTGCAATAAGACTAGCGAGAGGCAAGAAATTAGGGAATTGAGGATTAGTTAAGAATTTAAGATTAATCATCATAACGACAAAGAGGAATAAAATAGCAATAGCCCCGACATAAATAAGAAGATAAGTAAGTCCAAGGAAACCGATACCTAAAAGAATAAGATAAGAAGAAGTAAAAGTAAATAAAGAAATAAAACCAAGGACAGCGAAAATAGGGTTAGAAGAAGAGATAGTAAAGAAAGAAGAGAAAAGAGTAAAGAGGAATAAAGCCTTAGTCATAGGCGAAAAAAAAAACAAATCAAAAAAACAAAAATAAAAGGGGAAGCCATCACTAGGAATTGAACCTAGATCAAATCATTAACAGTGATATGCTTTACCATTAAGCGATGATAGCTTGACTCCTGCCTGAATTGAACAGGCTTCTGAACAATGAAAGTGTACTATCCTAACCATATAGACTAAGGAGTCGTGCGATAAGTTGAATCGAACAACTTCTAAAAGGTCATGAGCCTAGTGTGCAACCTTTACACTAAATCGCTAAATATAGCGAAAGTGAGAAGAGAAAAAAAAAACTTTTATAAAAGGCAAGTATAATTTAAGGGTAGAATATCAGTATGTGAAATTGAAAGAATAGGTTCAAATCCTATTATTTGCCGACTAGATAACATAGGAGGATAAATGTGTTAGATTGCAAATTTAAAGAGGGGTGTTCGAGTCACTCTCTAGTCTGCGAATAGAGATCGATGGAAGATTATCTACCTTCCAAGTAGTATGGTATGGGTTCGAGTCCCATTATTCGCAAGGCGGTATAGTTTAAAGTAAAACACTCATTTCATAAGTGAGAGATAAGAGTTCAAAGACTTTATCGCTTAGTAACTCGTTTAGCTTAATAAGGATAAAGCATTAACCTTCTAAGTTAAGGATTATAGGTTCAAATCCTATAACGAGTAGGATTTGTAGCTTAAAGAAAGTGTTCCCTTGTCGAGGGAAAGGTTGCCGTTTCGAAGACGGTCAAGTCCGGGTAGAAAGTCCGAGATATAAATAAAAGAGATAATGAAGAATTATATAGAGAAAGCTAAAAGAGTAAGAAAGTGGATGAAAAAACGGGAAAAAAATACAAGTAAAAAAGAGAAAAAAAATAGTATTCGGCTTAGAACCATTGGATGTAGCCAAATAGGATAAGGCATCATAGTTTGAGTATGAGAATGTAGGTTCAAGTCCTGCCATCCAATGCTTTGGTAACTCAAAGGTTAGAGTAACAAATTGAAAATTTGTAAGTATTGGTTCAATTCCATTCCAAGGCAGAGCCGAATTAGCTTAATGGTAAAGCCTACGTTTTGTAAACGTAAAAATAAGTGTTCGAGTCATTTATTCGGCAGTGATAGTGAAAAAGGGTAGCAATTGAAGACGATAAAAAAACATGCAATTATTAGAGATATTATTATTAATCGTACCACTATTAGTTTCAATAGCTTATTTAACTTTAGCGGAAAGGAAAGTAATGGGAAGTATGCAACGAAGATTAGGACCAAATAAGGTAGGGGTATTAGGGGTATTACAGCCATAAAGAAGTGAGTGGAAAATAAGACAAAAAGCTGGAAAGTAAAGAAAAGTATAATCAGCTGGAAGAAATTCCTCAACGATCAAACGTCTTACAAAATGAAAATATGATCTAATAACTTTTGGTACTAAATTTATACTAATCAAAAGTAAGTCGCGGATGGGTTAAAATTAGCAATAAAAGAAACGATTTTAGTTTCACAAGCGAATAAAA